ATCAACGATTTAGAACACGAAGAAAAAGCAAATAACGAAGGCATAGCAGAGGATCCTCAGATTCGGTCAAGAAAAGCTAAACTTATAATAATTTTTAATGATAATCAGCATAATCCCGATAATAACCTAGATATTTATAATTCTAATCAACCAGAGGAAGTCACTTTACTACGTTATTCTGAACAATCCGATTTTCGTCGAGAGATAATAAAAGGCTCGATGCGCTCTCAACGACGGAAAATGGTTATTTCAAAACAGGTTCAAGCAAATGCCCATTCCCCCCTTTTCATGGAAAGAATAGAAAACCCCCTATTTTTTGCGTTTGATATCCCAAAACTGATTAAATTTGTTTTTATAACTAGGATGGGTAAGAATACAGAATTAACAATTTCGGATTATGCGGGGAAAGAAAAAAAAAAAAAAGATAAACTAAGAGTGGACAAAAGCTACAAGCACAAAATGCAAGAGAAAGCACAGATCGAAACAGCAGAAGTTTGGGACACCATTCTATTGGGGCAAGTAATAAGAAGTTCAATATTACTAACACAAGCAATTCTTAGAAAATATATTGTACTACCTTTTTTTATAATAGCTAAAAATCTGGGTCGTCTACTATTATTTGACCTTCCAGAATGGTCTGAGGATTTAACGGATTGGAAGAAGGAAATACATGTTAAATGCACCTATAACGGTGTTCAATTAGCAGACAACGAATTTCCAACAAACTGGTTAACAGATGGTATTCAAATAAAGATACTATTTCCTTTCCGTCTAAAACCTTGGCACCGATCTAACCCAGACTCTCCGTATAATATAGAAAAAAAAAAAAAAAGAATAAATAAAAAATATGATTTTTGTTTTTTAACAGTTTGGGGGATGGAAACCAACCTCCCTTTTTGCTCTCCCCGAAAACGACCCTCCTTTTTTGCACCTATTTTTAAAGAACTTGGAAAAATACTTATAAAAAGGAAAACAAATTGTTTTCCAATTCTAAGAAGATTAAACGAACGAACAAATTTCTCTCTAAGAGTCTCAACAACAATTAAAAAAAGCATTCTCCTTATACAAAAAATAATAAAAGAATTAGAAAAAAAAAAACCCAAGCTATTATTTGAATTAGGAAAAGTATATGAGTTAAGTGAAACTAAACAAGAAAAAGATTTTATAATCAATATCAATAATAGTATTATTTATAAATTACCCAGTAAAATAAAATCTATTGATTGGCGAAGTTATTCACTCCCAGAAAAAAAAACAAAAGAGCTGACTGATAGAACAAGCCTAATCATAACTCAAATAAACAAACTTATAAAAGCCAAGAAAAAAAAATATCTAACCCCCGAAAAAAATATTAGTTCGAACAAAAAAAATAAAGATGCTAAAAGATTAGAATCCTATATATTTATTTTTCTGATATTAAAAAGAAGAAATACTAGATTAATCCGTAAATCACATTTTTTTATAAAATTTTTCCTTCAACGGATATACTTCTTAGGTATGATTAATATTCTTCGGATCAATACACAAGTTTTGTTTGAATCAACAACAAAAAAAGTTAATAATATTAATATTAAAGCAAATCCCGAAAGATTTGAGAAAAAAAAAAAAATTCACTTTCTAAAGTCACTTTCTAATATTAGTAATATTAATAAAAACTCAAAGAACGTACCTTCTTTGTCACAAGCATATGTATTTTACAAATTATCAAAAACCCACCTTATTAACTTAAGATCTGTCCTTCAATATCACAGAACACCCGTTTTTCTTAATCAATGGCAAAATTGGTTACGGATTCATTATCAATATAATTTATCTAAAATTCAATGGTCTAAATTAGTAGCACAAAAATGGCGAAATAGAATTAATCAAGGTTGGCTAGCCCCAAATCCAAATAGAGATTTAAACAAATGGTATTCATATGAAAAAGAAACCAATTATCTATTACCAAATACAAAAGAAAATTTTAAAAGACACTATGAATATGATCTCTTATCATCTAAATCTATTAATTATGAAGATAAAAGGAACTCATATAGTTATGTATCATCATTACAAGTAAACAATAACGAAAAGATTTCTTATAATTATAACATAGACAAACAAAAATTTTTTGATGGGCTGGCAATTAGATTTATCAAGAATTATCTAGGAAAAGATGCTATTATGGCAAAAAATCCAGATAGAAAATATGCAGATTGGAAAATTATCCATTTTAATTTTAGTGTTAGAAATAAGCTCAATAGTGAGGCTTGGATCCATAGCACCAGTAATAAACAGATTAGTCACGATCAAAAAGTTGATAAAATGGATAAGAAAGATCCTTTTTATCTCACAATTCATGAAGACATTAACCCCTTCAACAAAAAAAAGTTTGCTTGGATGGGAATGAATGAAGAAATACAAAACAAGGCCATATCTGATTTTGAACTTTGGTTCTTCCCAGAAGTTATGTTACTTTATAATTCATATAAAATAAAACCCTGGGTCATACCCATAAAATTACTTCTTTTTTATTTTTGGGGAGATGCAACGATTAATAAAAATAAAAACATCAATGACAAAAAATATCTTGAAGAAGATTATGCGGGATCAGTCATAAAAAACCATACAACGAAAAACCAAAACACAAGCGCTACAGAAACAGAATTCGATTTTTTCCTAAAAAATAATTTGCTTATTCAATTTAGAAGTGCTTATTTTTTTAATCAACAAATAATAAATAATATCAAGGTATATTGTCTCCTGCTTAGACTGAGAAGCCCGCGAAAAGTTTTTATATCCTCTATGCAACGAGGCGAAATGCTTTTCAATATAATGATGAGTCATAAGGATGTCAATATTCCAGAATTGATGAAAGGGGGGGGGGTTAGTATCGAACCAGTTCGTCTGTCTGTCAAAACTAATGGCCAATTTATTAGCTATCAAAGCATAAGTATTTCATTGGTTCATAAGAATAAAGATCGCATTAATCAAAGATACCGAGAAAAAAGATATGTTGATAAAAATAATTTTGATAAATCCCTTGCGAGATCTCAAAAAATAACCGGAAATAGAGACAAAAACTATTATGTTTTGCTCGTTCCCGAAAATATTTTATCACCTAGACATCGGAGAGAATTTAGAATTTTAATTTATTTCAATTCAAGAAAAGGGAAGAGTGGGGATACAAATACCATACTTTGGAATGGTAAGAACGTAAAAAATTGTGGTAAATGTTTGGATACGAGCACAAGTTTTGATATAGATAAAAATGAATTAAAAAAATTAAAATTTTTTCTGTGGCCCACTTATCGATTAGAAGATTTAGCTTGTATGAATCGCTATTGGTTTGATACCACAAATAGCAGTAGTTTCAGTGTGTTAAGGCTACATATGTATCCACAATACCCACAATTTTAAAATACACGACGGTAAATTTTTGCTAGATATCAGATAACATATCTACGTTATTATTTCTGATCAGTAAAATTAACAAAAAATATCTTTAAACAAGAAAAGAAAAAGGGGGAGCAATTTAAGTTTTATGGCCAAAAATTCATTCATTTCAGTTTTTTTCCAAGAAAAAAAAGAGGAAAACCCAGGGTCTGTTGAATTTCAAGTATTAAGTTTCACTAATAAGATACGACGACTTACTTCACATTTGGAATTGCACAGAAAAGACTATTTATCTCAGAGAGGTTTACGTCAAATTCTGGGAAAACGTCAACGATTACTAGCTTATTTGTCAAAGAAAAATAGAGTACGTTATAAAGAATTAATTGGTCGGTTGGAGATTCGCGAGCCAAAAACTCACTAATTTAAAGAACTTTAATTATTTGATTTGTTAGATCGTGAATTTTGATGATTTTTGGCAATTCATGGAAGAATCAATCGGGGAAAAACCTATGAATGTACCAGCTACAAAAAAAGACCTCATGATAGTAAATATGGGTCCTCAGCACCCATCAATGCATGGTGTTCTTCGACTCATCATTACTCTAGATGGTGAAGATGTTATTGACTGTGAACCAATATTGGGTTATTTACACAGAGGAATGGAAAAAATAGCAGAAAACCGAACAATTATACAATATTTGCCTTATGTAACAAGGTGGGATTATTTAGCTACTATGTTCACAGAAGCGATAACCGTAAATGCACCAGAGCAGCTAGGAAATATTCAAGTACCAAAAAGAGCCAGCTATATCAGAGTAATTATGTTGGAGTTGAGTCGTATAGCTTCTCATTTGTTATGGCTCGGCCCTTTTATGGCCGATATTGGGGCACAAACCCCTTTCTTCTATATTTTCAAAGAAAGAGAATTAGTATATGATCTATTCGAAGCTGCCACGGGTATGAGAATGATGCATAATTATTTTCGTATCGGAGGAGTCGCTGTTGATCTACCCCATGGCTGGATAGATAAATGTTTAGATTTCTGTGATTATTTTTTAACAGAGGTTGCTGAATATCAAAACCTTATTACACGAAATCCTATTTTTTTAGACCGAGTTGAGGGAGTAGGAATTATTAGCGAAGAGGAAGCAATAAATTGGGGTTTATCAGGACCAATGCTACGAGCTTCCGGAATAAAGTGGGATCTTCGTAAAGTTGATCATTATGAGTCTTATGACGAATTTAATTGGGAAGTCAAATGGCAAAAAGAAGGCGATTCATTAGCTCGTTATTTAGTACGAATCACTGAAATGACGGAATCTATAAAAATTATTCAACAGGCTCTGGAAGGAATTCCAGGAGGGCCCTATGAGAATTTAGAAAGCCGATGCTTTGATATAGTAAGAGACCCAAAATGGAATGATTTTGAATATCGATTCATTAGTAAAAAGCCTTCGCCCACTTTTGAATTGTCGAAACAAGAACTTTATGTGAGAATCGAAGCACCAAAGGGAGAGTTGGGCATTTTTTTGATAGGAGATCAAAGTGTTTTTCCTTGGCGATGGAAAATCCGACCGCCAGGTTTTATCAATTTGCAAATTCTTCCTCAGTTAGTTAAAAGAATGAAATTGGCTGATATTATGACGATACTAGGTAGTATAGATATCATTATGGGAGAAGTTGACCGTTGAAATGATAATTGATAGAACAGAAATACAAGATATCAATTCTTTTTACAGATTGGAGTCTTTAAAGGAGGTCTATGGGATCATATGGATGCTTATCCCTATTTTTACGCTTGTATTGGGAATCACAATAGGTGTACTAGTAATTGTGTGGTTAGAAAGAGAAATATCCGCAGGGATACAACAACGTATTGGACCTGAATATGCCGGCCCTTTAGGAATTCTCCAAGCTGTAGCAGATGGGACAAAACTACTTGTTAAAGAAAATATTATTCCATCTAGAGGAGATAGTGGTTTATTCAGTATCGGACCATCAGTAGCGGTGATATCCATTTTACTAAGCTATTCAGTAATTCCTTTTGGTTATCATCTTATCCTAGCCGATCTCAATATCGGTGTTTTTTTATGGATCGCTATTTCAAGTATTGCTCCTATTGGACTTCTTATATCAGGATATGGATCAAATAATAAATATTCCTTTTTAGGTGGTTTACGAGCTGCTGCTCAATCCATTAGTTATGAAATACCATTAACTCTATGTGTGTTATCAATATCTCTACGTGTGATTCGTTGAGACATAAACTTTTTCCTATTCCCGTTCTTTCTCGGAAAGCGCTGAATAGATAGTCTCAGTTTTTTGTTCATCGTTCGTGTTGATGAACTAAATCAGATAGTTCTATGAGTGAAAAAAAACAGCTTATAAGTTCGCAGTAAGAAGTCGAGTCTCATTTCCTATGTACCAGGATTAAGCAAAAGTAAATATAAGCAGTAGAGACTGTTTACCCCAAGATTGGTTGGTTGTGCATCATGACTTGAAGCGGGTTCACAAGATCAACTGTATGGAGTTTTCATTAGCGTTTGGCTATATTACCCGACATGTATTACCATAACAGGCGATTGGGCAAAAATAAGTGGATGGTTAGAAACACAAAATTACACAAGGGATTAGTAATAGAGATTATGTAAATTATACAAAGGACCATTTCCGCATAAAAGGAAGACTCATTGGGGCTTTACATTAGTAGAAATAATCAGGTAGTACTCCCCATGATTCCGATCCAGAGTATACTCCTATCCACCGATTAAAGAAATTACTATCAAGAACGAAATAATCCTTTACTTTTTTGAATCAACTTTTGAGAAACAAGAATAGAAACGAAAAAAGTACAAAGATTGCAATTACACGAAAAAAAGGAATAAAAAAAGAAAGAGAAAGATCTTTATTCTTTAATTATATAATTATATAGAAAAAAATTCTTGTCATTATTTATGAACTAATGTAATATCTAATTCCTTTTCGTAATTGAAAACGCTGGGTTCAAATATCTATGAATATTTATATAAATGGAAAGAGTATTTTATTGAAGGTTTTAGTTATTACTCAAAAAAAATGAAAATTATTAAAGGATGAGATCAATTCAGAAGTACTTTTTTTTTTATTATTATAGCAGACAGAATTCCATTGGTCTAATTCGGGACCTCTCAATAGATTTTTACTCTATCTATAACATATCGCCATAAAGAATGCCGATCCGGTCCTTAGATTTCTTTGTGATCCTCGAGGAGCCGTATGAGGTGAAAATCTCATGTACGGTTCTGTAATAGCGATGGGAACAGTGATGTTATCGTCAACTATAATTATCTAACAGTTTAAGTACAGTTGATATAGTTGAGGCACAGACAAAATATGGGTTTTGGGGGTGGAATTTGTGGCGTCAACCTATCGGGTTTATCATTTTTATAATTTCTTCCCTAGCAGAATGTGAGAGATTACCCTTTGACTTACCAGAAGCAGAGGAAGAATTAGTAGCAGGTTATCAAACGGAATATTCTGGTATAAAATTTGGTTTATTTTATGTTGCTTCTTATCTAAATCTACTAGTTTCTTCATTGTTTGTAACAGTTCTTTACTTGGGTGGGTGGAATCTCTCTATTCCGTCCATGTTTCTTCCGGAACTATTTGAAATAAATAAAGTGGATGGCGTTTTTGGAACCACATTTTTTCTCTTTGTTACATTAGCGAAAACATATTTGTTCTTGTTTATTCCTATCACAACAAGGTGGACTTTACCTAGGTTAAGAATGGACCAATTATTAAACCTTGGATGGAAATTTCTTTTACCTATTTCTCTAGGTAATCTATTATTAACAACTTCTTCCCAACTCCTTGTACTGTAACTACACTATTTTATTAACTACACTATTTTATATTCACGACCTGTCTCAAACAAGAGAAAAAAAAATTCTAGATATTCACGATATGTTCCCTATGGTAACCGGGTTCATGAATTATGGTCAACAAACAGTTCGAGCTGCAAGGTACATTGGTCAAAGTTTTATTATTACCTTATCGCATGCAAATCGTTTACCTGTAACTATTCAATATCCTTATGAAAAATTAATCACATCGGAACGTTTCCGTGGTCGAATCCACTTTGAATTTGATAAATGCATTGCTTGTGAAGTATGTGTTCGTGTATGTCCTATAGATTTACCTGTTGTGGATTGGAAATTGGAAACGGATATTAGAAAGAAACAATTACTTAATTATAGTATTGATTTCGGAATCTGTATTTTTTGTGGTAATTGCGTTGAGTATTGTCCAACAAATTGTTTATCAATGACTGAAGAATATGAACTTTCTACGTATGATCGTCACGAATTGAATTATAATCAAATAGCTTTGGGTCGTTTACCAACGCCAGTAATTGACGATTACACAATTACAACAATTTTGAATTCGCCTCAAAGAAAAAGCGTATCAACCCCATGATTTAAAAACAACTCAAAATGTGACTAACTAGACTTGAGTTTTTTTTCATTGGTCAATAACTACAATAGAAATCTCAACTATTAAATTATTAAATAATTTTTTGATGAGAATCGAGGCATCATTTGGGGTTAAAATCGCGTGATATATCATCTAATCTATAAGTAATTTTTTTAACATATATAGCTTGTTCAAACTCCCATTTACTATTTATTATTCTGCTAAAAAATAAGATTGATCCAATTATTGGATACACATCAACCCACACTCATTATAATTTCTTAGCATTTAGAATTGAATTCATAAAAACATATCGTAAAAAATAGGGTTCGTTTCCTGGTCAGGTCAATAAGATCATGAAAGATTTTTTATTTATTTCTTATTTTACATAAAATGGATTTACCTGGACCAATACATGATTTTCTTTTAGTCTTTCTAGGATTGGTTCTTATATTAGGAGGTTTAGGAGTGGTATTACTTACCAATCCAATTTATTCTGCCTTTTCATTGGGATTGGTTCTTGTTTGTATATCTTTATTATATATTTCATCAAACTCCCATTTTATAGCTGCCGCACAGCTTCTTATTTACGTAGGAGCTATAAATGTTTTAATCATATTTGCTGTGATGTTTATGAATGGTTCAGCATCTTACAACGATTTGACTTTTTGGACCGTTGGGGATGGGATTACTGCGACGGTTTGTACAAGTCTTTTTGCTTCACTAATTACTATTATTACAGATACGTCATGGTACGGTATTATTTGGACTACAAGATCAAACCAGATTATAGAACAAGATTTTTTAAGTAATAGTCAACAAATTGGGATTCATTTATCAACAGATTTTTTCCTTCCATTTGAACTCATTTCCATAATTCTTTTAGTTGCTTTGATAGGTGCAATTGCTATGGCTCGTGAGTAATAAATCTTTAGAACTAGCAATAAAAATAAAACTTTGTTGCGTGTTTCAATTCTCTCAAAATAGAGTTTTATTTTTCAATATATTATCACAATAAAGTCTATTTTTTTCTTTGTCTTTGTTCCACACTTATTAATTGCGCAATGTTTATATTCTAGTTCTAGTCAATAAAATATAATAAAATAGAATCGGTTGAATGCTTGTTCATCTTGAAATGCATCGATATTGATAAGGAGTTGATCAATGATGCTCGAACATGTACTTATTTTGAGTGCCTATTTATTTTCTATAGGTATATATGGATTGATCACGAGTCGAAATATGGTTAGAGCTCTTATGTGTCTTGAACTTATACTGAATGCAGTGAATATAAATTTCGTAACATTTTGCGATTTTTTTGATAGTCGCCAATTAAAAGGAGACATTTTATCGATTTTTGTTATAGCTATTGCAGCGGCTGAAGCAGCGATTGGACCGGCAATTGTTTCGTCAATTTATCGTAACAAAAACTCTACTCGTATCAACCAATCGAATTTGTTGAATAAATAAGATTAATCCTAGAAAGCTAAATATCCCTCAAATGAATATTTTGACTATTTTACTATCTATATAATATTAAAAAATTCTAACTATATGATACATAATCTATGATGATGGGAAAAGATGATGGGAAAACGTAATAAATCAAAGTATCTTGGACCCTCTATCCTCTTTCATGAGCCGATCCAGAAGTAGATTCATTATAAAAATTCTGGTAAATCATTGATTCATCTGGTGTTTAAATATATGATTCATTTTAAAAGTTTACTAGATCGAAAATTTATGGCGTTTAAAAATTAATAGATCCAATGTCACACTCAGTAAAGATTTATGATACATGTATAGGGTGTACTCAATGTGTCCGAGCCTGCCCCACAGATGTATTAGAAATGATACCTTGGGAGGGATGTAAAGCGAAACAAATAGCTTCTGCTCCCAGAACAGAAGACTGTGTGGGTTGTAAGAGATGTGAATCCGCCTGTCCAACCGATTTCTTGAGTGTTCGAGTTTATTTATGGCATGAAACAACTCGCAGCATGGGTCTAGCTTATTGATATGTTTCATAAAACTCCACGCGAATCCAGTTGATTTTTTTTTATCGACAAAAACCCGTACTCAATAAATTTATAAATTTTCATAGATTTTATTTTTATTTGAGCACGGGTTTTTTTGTCCAAGTGTATCTTGTCTTTACCACGAATGATTTTCCTTGGTTAACAATAATTGTTGTTTTTCCAATATTGGCGGGTTCCTTAATTTTCTTTCTTCCCCATAGAGGAAATAATATTTTTAGGTGGTATACATTATGTATATGTATTTTAGAACTCCTTCTAACCACCTATGCATTTGGTTATCATTTTCAATTGGATGATCCATTAATCCAATTTGCGGAGGATTATAAGTGGATCAATTTTTTTTATTTTTATTGGAGATTAGGAATAGATGGACTTTCTATCGGACCCATTTTACTGACAGGATTTATCACCACTTTAGCCACTTTAGCGGGTTGGCCAGTTACTCGGGATTCCCGATTATTCCATTTTTTGATGTTAGCAATGTACAGTGGTCAAATAGGATCATTTTCTGCTCGAGACCTCTTACTTTTTTTCATCATGTGGGAGTTAGAATTAATTCCTGTTTATTTACTCCTAGCTATGTGGGGAGGAAAGAAACGTCTGTACTCAGCTACAAAGTTTATTTTGTACACTGCAGGAGGTTCCATTTTTCTGTTAATGGGTGTTCTGGGTATCGGTTTATATGGTTCCAATGAACCAACATTAAATTTGGAAACATTAGCTAATCAGTCATATCCTATAGCATTGGAAATAATATTTTATCTTATATTTCTAATTGCTTTTGCTGTCAAATCACCGATTATACCTCTACATACATGGCTACCAGACACCCATGGAGAAGCACATTACAGCACTTGTATGCTTCTAGCTGGAATCTTATTAAAAATGGGAGCGTATGGGTTGATTCGGATCAATATGGAATTATTACCCCATGCTCATTCTATATTTTCTCCCTGGTTGTTGGTAGTAGGCACAATACAAATAATCTATGCAGCTTCAACATCTCTTGGGCAACGTAATTTAAAAAAAAGAATAGCCTATTCCTCTGTATCTCATATGGGTTTCATAATTATTGGAATTTCCTCTATCACGGATACAGGACTCAACGGGGCCCTTTTCCAAATAATCTCTCATGGATTTATTGGTGCTGCACTTTTTTTCTTGGCAGGAACGAGTTATGATAGAATCCGACTTGTTTATGTCGACCAAATGGGTGGAATAGCTATTCCAATGCCAAAAATATTCACAATGTTCAGTATCTTATCGATGGCTTCCCTTGCATTACCAGGCATGAGTGGTTTTGTTGCAGAATTAATAGTATTTTTTGGCATAATTACCAGCCAAAAATACCTTTTAATGCCAAAAATAATAATTAGTTGTGTAATGGCAATTGGAATGATATTAACTCCTATTTATTCATTATCTATGTCACGCCAGATGTTCTATGGATATAAGCTATTTAATGCCCCAAATTCTTATTTTTTTGATTCGGGACCGCGAGAATTATTTGTTTCTATTTCTATCTTTCTACCAGTAATAGGGATTGGTATTTACCCGGATTTCGTTCTTTCATTATCAGTTGACAAGGTCGAAACTATTTTATCTAATTTTTTTATAAAATAGTTTTCATGAACATGAATAAGATAATAAAAAAGTCTATGGTGTTTTTTCAAACTTTTAACTCATTTGTTTTATAAAAAAAAAGTCTTTTTTTATTATCTTAAGTAAAAACTTAAGTTAAAATAAAAAAATGAATTGTAACCCAAATTATCCCGAACCCTTTGAATCACTACACTCTGGATTCAAAGGGTTCTCGTCCGCTTACCTGAAGTTGGCTTATATATAGTATAGTCCTACATCTATCTGTACTATAACTGTATTAGTCAACTGTATTAGTCACGCCCTTTCTGCAATTCAATTAGAGGTTAAATGAACCATAACTATGTAACCCGATTCCTAATAGATTAACCCCAAAATAGCATATCCAAATTATTAGAAACCCCATAGAAGCTACAATTGCAGAATTTTCACCTTGCAAATTTTTATTTGTTCGCGTATGTAAATAAATTGCAAATATGGTCCAAGTAATAAATGCCCAAGTTTCTTTTGGGTCCCAATTCCAATATGATCCCCATGCCTCATTAGCCCATACAGCTCCTGAAAGAATACCTATGGTTAAAAAGATAAAACCTAGACTAATAACACGATAACTCCAATCATCCAATTGTTGAATCAATCGATATTTGTAATAATTCCTATCAGAAAGAAAGCAAGTATTTTGTACAATATTGCTTATTTTATTTATGTATATGTATTTGGTCTCATTAAAGTAAACTAACTCGTTTAATTTTAATAAGTGGTTGCTTTTACGAAGAATCCTTATGTCTTTTCGAAATGTAATGACTAAAAGAGCTATTGATAATAATGATCCACATAAAAGAGCTGCATAGCCCAATACCATCATGCTTACATGCATCATCAACCATTGGGATTGTAAAGCGGGTACTAATATTGCGGATTGATGCATTTGAGTTAAAAGACCCGAAGTAGCAAATCCTTGGGTAAAAATAGCACTTGGCGCGGTTATTGCGCTTAAATTTTTTTTATGCTTTTTAAAATACGGAAGCATATTAA